ACAACTTTTTATGCATTTATGCAACCTAGTGTATATTCATATATCAATTAATTATCTATCAATTAATTATCAATTAGAAGTTTCTCAATGAAAAGTTCTTAGATGGAGCTGTTTCATGTTTTACACATAATTACTCTATTCCAAATCACAAGAGATATCCCTGTATGTATATATTTAGTCATTCGAAGGTCTCTTTTATTAGTTTGAAGAGGAATTCCTCTTCAAACTAATAAAAGAAAGACAAGAAAGACAAGAACGAAGTATATTTTGTACTTTATCTGTGTATCCTTTTCTACGAAATACCAAATGAAAATGAAAAAGAACGTTTAAATTAAAAGGGATAGAATGAAATTCTTTGATTTGTACTTCCCAGAGGAATGCTCCATTTTATTTGACTGATGGGATCCACAAACAATTAATTATAACAAATTTGAAAATGAATATTAATATTCATTCTATAATTCTATAATATAACATTTCATAAATAATCAATATTTATTTGATTCTAATAATTAGAATCAATGACATCTTCATTTATTCGAAACGCCTGGTGATCTTCAACCAATTATACGCTTCAATATAATTACCGGGAGTAAGCGTATTTATTTGATTCTAATAATTAGAATCAATGACATCTTCATTTATTCGAAACGCCTGGTGATCTTCAACCAATTATACGCTTCAATATAATTACCGGGAGTAAGCGCTATAGCCTGTTTCCAATACTCGGCGGCTTGATCGAACCAAGCCTCCGCAATTTCAGAATCTCCCTGTCGAATGGCCTGTTCTCCTCGGTCGGAATAGGTAGGTCAATTCCTTCCCTTAGAACCGGACTTGAGAGTTTCCTACCTCATACGGCTCAGCAGTCAAAAATGCTTTTGGTATCCCATTTTAATCTACCATATCTAACTGAATGAAATTTCTCATAGGTATATTCCATTTTGGGGCGTTAACCAAAAGAAGTTAATGGCATGGCATGAGTTTCAAACTTCAATCTGAAATTTGGATTAATAATAATCAGTTTTAGTTTTATCTTTTCTCCCACCTTCCGAAGAATAAAGAAGGCATTTCCCCTATCGTTAGAATTTTCCGAAAGGTAACTATCTCGCTTTCATATAGAAATTTGATATAGAATTTTGGAAAAAGACTTTCTTTGATAAGAAAGAAATTACTCTCTTTGGGATCTGATCCTACACCGCTGCTCAATACCTTAGTGAATCCACTCTATTACATAAGTGGATTCCTAACGCTTATCTCACATCATGACATAAGGAAGCAGTTCTTATTGTATCGGCCCAAAACCTCGCTAATCGATCTTTACGGTGCTTACTCTATCAATTAGATCCTTTATCCATAGAAAAAAACAGCTAGGCATATCTATTTCTTCATATTTCCACTTCTATGAAGTTTCTCTTTCTTTGCTACAGCTGATAAAAATCGTTGTTTTAGACGATGCATATGTAGAAAGCCTATTTTTTCTAGTATTTACTAGCAGATTTGATCTTTCTTTCCCTTTTTCTTTCTATAGTGGAGATAGTCGCACGTAATGACAGATCACGGCCATATTATTAAAAGCTTGTGGTAAGAATGGGTTTCGTTCTAGCGCCCGAAAGTAATATTCTAAAGCTTTCGTATGTTCTCCGTTACTTGTATGGATAAGTCCTATGTTATAGAGTATATAACTTCGATCGTAGGGATCAATTTCTAGTCGCATAGCTTCATAATAATTCTGTAAAGCTTCTGCATAATTTCCTTCGGATTGAGCTGACATTCGTTACGGTCGTCATTCAATTCAAAGAATCTCCGTTCCAGAACCGTACATGAGATTTTCATCTCATACGGCTCCTCTTTTATGTGCATAATGAAAATCATACAGGGAATCAAAAAAGATGAAAATCTTTTCATTATGAACTGAGTAGGGCTAGTGGTTTTACAAGAAATCTCTAGCCAACCTTCCTGCAAGAGATCTTTTCTTAACATCAAACGTGTTGGTACTATAATAGTCTACAAACACCAACTATTAAACAACTTATTAGAAATCACGTTTGATGTTAAGAAATGATAACTCCAACAATTTCTTTGTTCTCAACGCCTTCTAATTCACAGGAAGTAGTCACTTCAACAGCCTAAGGTGATTATTCAGGTATCCAAAATACAAACAAGATGGATGTTTATTGTCCCAACCACTCTTCTTAGTTCTGGGCCTGATAAAGAGAGAGATCTTTTTTCAAATACAAATATTTTTCATATTGTTGATTCCTAGGTGTAGTGCTTCTTCCCCTATGCCCCCTATTGGTACTAGTGAAGTAGGATTGACCTGGTATTCCAGGTCAATCCTAACCTATAGGTATAGCCCTTCGCTCAATACTAAAATTCAAAATTTAAACATTGCATCTGAGGCTGCACTAATCAGGTATACTCGAAGGAAGGGGATTGTTTTCTAACTTTACCCTCAGTAAGCGTCGATTGATTCCAAAAATTTCTTTCTATCCCGATCACGAATCATCTTTTTTTATTATTTCCATTTTTATTTTTTGTTCTCCTCATATCTTTTTTTCTCATCATTGCCATTTTCTTTTTTTTCCGTTTTTCCTTATATATTTGAATTATTATTCTTATGATCAGAATCACAACAACAGGTCTTATCAATAAAATTTCCATTTATCCGCGATCTAGGCATAGGTAGAAATCCATCAACGAAATTTCCGTTGATATTTCTACGTCGGAATCCCACGTAGAAATTCTTTATGGTTTCAAAATCACATGAAATTTGATAAAAAAAAAAATATATATAGACCCAGTTTTTGTAAACACGAATCAAATTGTTTTTAACCGTTTTCGCGATCGAACTATTGTTTCTTTATCCCTGCAGCCTCGAAGGAAAGATGCAAAATTTGATATATATATTTTTTTACTTTTTTGAATTGATTGGTCGTCCCTATCTAATTATGAATGATTCGATATCGTGTTTTTTTGGGGGCATAATCATTATGTGGGAGAGATGGCCGAGTGGTTCAAGGCGTAGCATTGGAACTGCTATGTAAACTTTTGTTTACCGAGGGTTCGAATCCCTCTCTTTCCGCACCCTCACCCAATTCCCCGATCTTACTAACCACAATAGATCATATCAAACTCTTATTTATCTTATCCCTAGGAAAACTCGCCAAAAGGGAGCAAGGTTGTTCGAACCTTTGTTATTTTTTTATTTTTAGTGGGTTTAAGTCTGACGGAATCCCTCTCTTTCCGCACCCTCACCCAATTCCCCGATCTTACTAACCACAATAGATCATATCAAACTCTTATTTATCTTATCCCTAGGAAAACTCGCCAAAAGGGAGCAAGGTTGTTCGAACCTTTGTTATTTTTTTATTTTTAGTGGGTTTAAGTCTGACGAGAATAATATTCTACGACTAGCAATTCGTTTATTTTAAAACCGACCCATTTACTATCTATTATTTGATTGACTGATCCCTTATATTGTAATGACTGAAGAGTCAAATGTTTTGGCAATTCCTCACGAGGGGGTAAATCTAGAGAATTTTTAATCAGAGCTCTAGAGTTTTGTTTATCCCGCGCCATAATAATATCTCGAGGTTTGCAACGATAGCTTGGTATATCTATTATACGGCCGTTGACTAAAATATGTCTATGGTTAACTAGTTGACGCGCTCCGGGAATAGTCGGAGCCATACCCAATCGAAAAAGGATGTTATCCAATCGCATTTCAAGTAATTGTAGTAAAACTTGACCTGTTGAACCCTTGACTTTTCCGGCGATACGAACATATTTAAGTAATTGCCGTTCTGTTAGACCATAATGAAAACGCAATTTTTGTTTTTCTTCTAGGCGAATACGATATTGGGATTTTTTCCCGGAACGCGATTGGTTTCTAAGACCACTTTTTTCTATATCTATAGGACTTTTATTAGTTAGTCCCGGTAAAGCCCCCAGGCGGCGTATTTTTTTAAAACGAGGTCCTCGGTAACGCGACATAAAGACTCCTTATTCTTTTTCTTTGCATTTATATTTTCTTTCTTTCTTTGCATTTCTATTTAAATGATTCTTTTTGATGCAATTTAATTTTACAGAATAAAACTGAACTAAACAATACAATGAAGCGAAGTTTACTGAAGTATTGGATTTGTACTAGAAAAAAGAATAATGAGATGAATTGGATAAATATCCAGACCTTTCTATTCTATATCTATAATAGAAAAGGATCCTTTTCGTGACATAGTTGGAAGTTTATATAACATAACAAATCAATAACTTTTGGAAAAAGAGGAAGATGTTTTTTCAATAGTCTTTGATTTCAAAGGGGCATTATAAATCATGTAATGTACTAACTAGAATCAAATAAATAGAGAAAAGCCGGCTATCGGAATCGAACCGATGACCATCGCATTACAAATGCGATGCTCTAACCTCTGAGCTAAGCAGGCTCACATAATAGAAATTCTACATGTATAATGTATAGAAATTCCGTAAAGAATCTTAGCTACTCATAATTAGTTATTCATAATTAATATGAATATCGACGAAAGAATAGAATTTCAAATAAAAAATATATTAAATGAAATATTATAGAATATAGAATATAATGATTAATCTAGCGATTATGGAATTTCGATTTATTTCTCACAATTAGTTATTACTAGGTAGTAATAATTTTGAGATGAAATCTTTTTTTTTTTTGTTTTTGAGTTCAAACGACATTTGCATTTTTTTTTATTACACTTTTTATTCCATAATCTTAGTATATATTTATTCCATTTTACATATATTTCTTATATTTCCAATTCTAATTATTTCATCGAAGGATTCGTTAGAACTAATCAGATATTCCTACGCTTTCATTCGTAAAGGTGAAAGTTAAGACGAAAAAAAAAAGAATCGACCCTTCAAGTATTCCACATTGCATTGGAAAAGTGAGCGGAAGAGAGACATATATATATATGTGTTATATATCCATCTATATTGAATTGCGGATACAGAAATGA